AGTTTTTGGTCCTAGGGTTAGTGATAAAGTTTATTTAATGTTAAAAAAAAATTTTTTTATATATATGATGCAAAAAATTTTTCTTGTTAAAATTTAGTTAAAGTCGAGATAAATATAATATATCACTCTTTCTTGACTTGTTCTTTAGTCCTGATAAAGCTGACATATCTTGTAAAGAAAATCTAATGTGATTTTTGTATAGCAGGTATATTTAGGTAAAATTTGAAGGATAAAAAGAAAAAAAAATTTTTTTTAACAAGTGTTTAAAAAAAAATTTGTGGTGTGTTTTGTTTACATCCTGTGTAACGAGGCCCACAAATTTCTGATAATTGATCTTTTGGGCAAATCTCGTTTTTGGGGTTTGGCGAGAAAAAATTTGATCAAAATTGAAAAATTATCAGTAGGGGGGTAGGGGGGTTTGCCTTAAAAAAAAATGAATTTTTTTTAATAAAATTTTAAATTTTATGGTAAAGTTTTTAGTAGTGAATTAAAACAAGTTATTGTAGATAATTTTTTGATAAAATTTTAAAAATTTTTTAATGAGGCCGGACGCGAAGCTTTTTGTCAAAAAAATGACATTAGAAAAGTTTAGGCAAAAAAGTTAAAAATTTGTTGAAAATTTGTTGAAAAAAGTGGCCTTTTTTTTTCTATTGTGGTGATGGTGTAAAAAAATATGTCTACCAAGCATTAATCCAATAATACCATATAGTTAACCTGCACGAAGTCCATCGCACCGTGACTCCAGACTAGAAACCGTATTGGCGTGTGCACTGGAGATGTGGGCCTGAAGGGAAAGAGATAAAAAAAATACCAGTCGCCAGAAAAACCAGTTATGCTATGAGCAAGGGTAAGAGGGTAACTAACCCATTAACCAGAGGCCTTGGAAAAGGTGAGAAAGTGGTGATGGAGAGTAGAATGGTCCTGACCTAACAACCAGAGGCCTTGGAAAAAGTGAGAAAGTGGTGCAACCTCAAGTTATGGACGTGATACTAGGGAGGGGGGCCTTACGCGCAAGGGTTGATGATTCTCACGTGAGAAGCCAGATAAAGAGACAAACATGTATAAAATACACTGCCGTATTGACGAGCACGATTGCAGGTAATGTCTGGATGTAAAATAACGCAGGGTAGTAATGACTGGATATCCATGAGGAATAACTGTTATGCACAATATGAGATAACGTTCTATAGTAGCTTAAGTAGGATATAATACCTAAAGAATACTCGTATGGTAATTAAGTTATGCACGATTAAATAATATGTATTATGTATAATATATAGGAGTAGGTATATAAATGATATTCATGGGGTAAAATATGAAATGCACGATATACATAAACGTATAATGTATTATTATTAGGATAATGTACTAAATATATTTCATGGGGAAAATAAGTTAATGTACTATATACATAATAGTATTTTAATCATCACCCCATAACAGCATGGTTTTGTGAGGCAGTCGGTGGGGAGCGGTTTTTAGTGGGAGAGAGACAGAGGAGAGAAAATAAGGATTAATGGGGAAGCTGTGCGGCGTGTGAAGGTGAGTGGACAAAAAAGCCGCAAGATGCGGCGTGTGAAGGTGAGTGGACAAAAAAGCCGCAAGATGCGGCGTGTGAAGGTGAGTGGACAAAAAAGCCGCAAGATGCGGCGTGTGAAGGTGAGTGGACAAAAAAGCCGCAAGATGCGGCGTGTGAAGGTGAGTGGACAAAAAAGCCGCAAGATGCGGCGTGTGAAGGTGAGTGGACAAAAAAGCCGCAAGATGCGGCGTGTATATCAGAAGATAGTTTAATAAAAATGCTAGTTTTGGGGACTGGTGTTAGGAGTTGGCTCCTTCTTTTGATGTCTAAAGAGGTTATTAATCTCATCGTTCGTTTACAAAACGAGTGCTTTAGTTTAAGCTAAAAAGACTACCATTTTAGGAGCTTGTTCTCTAAGAGTGCAGCGGTGGGGAGGAGTAGAAGGAAGATGAGGAAATAAAGTAGGGAGGCGAGTTGGCCAATAATAATGAAGGGGTGTTCTACGGGCTGTCCGCCGATTCAGGTGAGAATAATGATGTCTGAGATAAGTAATCAGAAGATGTTTTGGGAGATTGGGCGAAAGGCTAGGGTGCGTTGTTTGGAAGTGTGAGTTATTGGAAGGATAAGAAGAATAAGGATAGAAAAAAGTAGTGCTAAGACACCACCAAGTTTGTTTGGAATTGAGCGGAGGATGGCATATGCAAATAGGAAATATCATTCGGGTTTAATGTGGGGGGGTGTAATTAATGGGTTTGCTGGGGTAAAGTTTTCTGGGTCACCTAGCAGGTATGGTGAAAGTAGTGCAAGATAAAGTAGGGCGGAGAGCATTAATAAAGCACCAAGAAGGTCTTTGTAGGAGTAATATGGGTGAAATGGGATTTTGTCTGAATTAGAGTTTAACCCTGTTGGGTTGTTAGAGCCTGTTTCGTGTAGGAATAACAGGTGAAGTATGGAGGTACCTATAATAGCGAATGGGAGTAGGAAGTGAAATGTAAAAAATCGAGTGAGTGTTGCGTTGTCAACTGCGAAGCCCCCTCAAATTCATTCGACTAGGGTGTTGCCTACATATGGGGTGGCAGAGAGAAGGTTTGTAATGACAGTGGCGCCTCAGAATGATATTTGGCCCCATGGTAGTACATAGCCTATAAAGGCTGTGGCCATTACGAGTATTAGGAGAATGACTCCAATATTTCAAGTTTCTGTATAGGTGTAGGAACCATAGTATAAGCCACGACCGATGTGGAGATAAATACAAATGAAGAATATGGATGCTCCATTTGCATGAAGGTTTCGGATTAGTCATCCGAATTGGACGTCTCGTTGAATGTGAGCAATGGAGGAGAATGCGGAAGAAATGTCGGCAGTGTAGTGCATGGCTAAGAAGAGTCCAGTAATAGTTTGGATGATGAGGCAGAGACCTAGCAGGGATCCGAAGTTTCATCAAGCAGAAATGTTAGGGGGAGTTGGGAGGTCAATAAAAGAGTTGTTAATGATTTTGAGAATGGGGTGTTGTTTTCGTATGTTAATTGCCATTGGTTTTAATAGTTGAATACAACGGCGGTTTTTCAAGTCGCAGGTTTTGGTGGAAGTCCAGATTAGAATGATGATATATTTTGTAAGTTTGTTTTTGGTGTGCTTGGTGGTTAGTATAGTGGGGGTGGCATCTAATCCTTCTCCTTATTTTGGGGCTGCGTGCTTGGTTATTGGTGCTGGAGCTGGATGTGGAGTATTAGTTTCAATGGGGAGTTCTTTTGTGTCTATTGTGTTGCTTTTGATTTATTTGGGGGGGATGTTAGTAGTATTTGCTTATTCAGTTGCATTGGCGTCAGATATGTTTCCAGAGACTCTAGGGTGAGGGCCGGTTGGGGCATATTTTGGGGGGTATACTTTGCTTGTGTTTCTTTTAGTGGCAGTTTGTGGAGGAGAAAAGTTTGGTGGTTGAGGGTTTGGAGGAGCTGATTTGTGTGGGTTATCCATAATTCGTGTGGATTTAGGTGGTGTGTCATTATTATATAATTTAGGCGGAGGGGGCCTGTTGATTGGTGGTTGGGCGTTGTTATTAACCCTCCTAACAGTATTGGAATTGACACGAGGGTTAGTTCGTGGGGCTTTACGTGCAGTTAGGTTCATAGTAAGACGAGGAAGCACATTGATGTAATAAAAAAGATTGATAAGTAAAATTTTATTAATCCTTTTTGTGCTGAGGAGGTTGTTTTAATGCTGGAGATGTTTAAGGAGGTTAGTCCTTTTGGGCCTACCTTTTCTAGTCAAATTAAATCATTTATGTGTAGTGCAAAGTTTTGGCTTGAGGTCATGGATGCTGCAGTTGAAGTTCGATGAAGAGTTGTATTGTAGAATCCTAATTGGTTAGAGAATGGGTGGTATTTTGATCGTTTTGTTGATATTAATCAGGTTGTTTTTTTTGCCACTTGGAGGGCAACAAGTGCGCCTAGGATGGAAATAATTAGGGCAGTAAGTTTTATTGTGGTGGGTATAGTTATGGTGGTTGGTTTTGAGGGAATGAGGGTTATGATAAGAATAAGACCAGTTAAGAGGCTTCCAATTGCGAGGCGAATAAGGGGGTTAGTAAGGGAGGGTGAGGTTTCGTTTATATTGGATGTGTTGGTTCGTGGGGTGTGTAGTTGGACATAAAAGGTTATTCGTATTGAATATGTGGCAGTTAGTATAGTTGCAAATAATGTGATTATTAAGGCCCAGGCGTTTAGGCTTGAAGTATTTATTGTTTCAATAATTGTGTCTTTAGAGTAGAATCCGGATAAGAAGGGGGTTCCTGTTAGGGCAAGGTTTCCGATAGTTATACAGGTGGTTGTTGTTGGAAGAAGTTTTTGTACACCCCCTATTTTTCGGATGTCTTGTTCGTTATTGAAGTTGTGGATGATTGCACCGGAGCAAAGGAAGAGTATAGCCTTAAAGAAGGCATGGGTGAGGATGTGGATGAATGCTAGTTGGGGTTGGTTTAAGCCGATGGTTACTATTATTAGGCCTAATTGGCTGGAGGTGGAGAATGCAATAATTTTTTTAATGTCGTTTTGCGTTAGTGCACACAGTGCTGTGAAAAGTGTGGTGAGTGCACCCAGACATAGGCAGATTGTTAGGGCAAGGGGGTTATTTTCTAAAATGGGGTGAAGTCGGATTAGTAAAAAGATGCCAGCTACAACTATGGTACTTGAGTGGAGTAGGGCGGAGACAGGTGTTGGGCCTTCTATGGCTGCTGGGAGTCAGGGATGGAGACCAAATTGGGCGGATTTGCCGGCTGAGGCTAAGATTAGGCCTAAGAGTGGAAGGAGGGGCGGGGTTTTTATTTGAATTGTTATTTCTTGGATATTTCAGCTTGCTAAGTGAGTTGCGAGTCAGGCTAGGGCTAGCATGAATCCAACATCCCCTACGCGATTAAAGATGATTGCTTGCAGGGCTGCTGTATTAGCATCTGGGCGTGCAAATCATCAACCAATTAGTATAAAGGATATGATTCCTACTCCTTCTCACCCAACAAAGAGTTGGAATATATTATTGGCGGTAACTAGGGTGAGTATAGCGATTAAAAAGATAAGTAGGTACTTAAAGAATCGGTTTGGGTATGGGTCTGAGGATATATATCAGGTAGCGAATTCAAGAATTGATCAGGTGACGAACAGGGCAACGGGAACGAAGGTGAGAGAGTACATGTCAAAGATTAGGCTGATGTTGATGTCTATATTAGCGATGTTTGTTCAGACAAGGTTTGTTGTTGATGCTTCTATTCCGGTGAACATGAAGATGGTAAGTGGAATTAGGCTGACTTTAAATGCTAGTTGGACTGAGGTTTTGGCGTATATTACGTTTCATCCTAGTATTGTGGGAATAGGACTAATCGTTGTAAGAATGGGGTGAAATAAGATGAACAGTACGGTGAGTGAAGAAGAGTGCAGGAGCAGCTCGTGCATACTTACTTTTACTTGGAGTTGCACCAAGATTTTTGGTGCCTAAAACCAGCGGATGTCTGTTTTCCTTTAAAAGTAAGAGGCCTGGGGATATTATCCTCAGATGTCAGAGTTAGCAGGTCTGAGTGTTCATACGCTTCTTGGTGGACAAGAAATAAAATTCTATCTCTAGAATCACAATCTAGTATTTTTATAAACTATGTCTACAATAGAATAGGCCTGAGATGATGGAGGGCTTAATGATGAGTAAGCCTAGAGGGAGAAGGTGCAGGTTAATTAAAAGATGTTCTCGGGTTTGGCTTGGGTATATGAGGCGAAACTGGGTCGAGATGCTGCCGCGTTGGGTTATTAAAAATATATAGAGTGTGTATGAGGCTGTAATTAGAGTTCCTATTCCGGTTAAAATAATAGTAAATGGTGACCAGTTAAATAAGGAAGTGATGATTAGCAGCTCTCCTATGAAGTTAATGGAGGGGGGTATGGCTATATTTGTTAAGTTAATTAAAAGTCATCCTGTTGATATCAAGGGGAGGGCAAGTTGGAGGCCTCGAACAAGAAGTAGTGTTCGAGTGTGTGTTCGTTCATAGTTGGTGTTTGCTAATGAGAAAAGGGCTGAGGATGTTAAGCCGTGTGCAATTATTAAAATTATTGCCCCTGAGAGTCCTCATGGGGTTTGAGTTAAAATTGAGGCGGCTACTAGCCCTATGTGGCTGACGGAAGAATAGGCGATTAGGGCCTTTAGGTCCGTTTGTCGTAGACAAATTGAGCTAGTTATTAAAATTCCTCAGATGGCCAGAACTATTAATGGATAAAGTAGTGCTTGAGGGTGGGGGTAAAGTGTGGTGGAAATGCGAATTAGGCCATAGCCGCCAAGTTTTAGCAAGATTGCGGCAAGAACTATTGATCCGGCAATGGGGGCTTCTACATGGGCTTTTGGGAGTCAAAGGTGAAGGCCATATAGTGGGAGTTTTACTATGAAGGCTAGTGTGCAGGCAAGTCATAGTAGTTGACTTGTTTGTGTTTGGATGGGGGGTTGAAGGAGAAGAAATAGTTTTATGGAGGTGTTTAGATAGTTGTTGAAGAGGTATAAAAGTGCAATTAAAAGGGGGAGTGAGCTTGATAGTGTATAAAATAGAAAGTAGATGCCTGCTTGCAGTCGTTCAGCTTGGTTTCCTCATCGTGTAATAATTGCTAGGGTCGGGATCAGTGTGGTTTCAAATATAATATAGAATAAGATAAAATCGGAGGCGGCAAAAGTAGTGAGTAGGGCTGTTTGAAGTACTGCAAGGGAGGATAAGAATATGCGTTTTCGATAGGTGGGTTCTTGAGTTAGGTGTTGTTGGCTTGCAATAATTATTAGTGGGAAGAGTCAACAAGAAAGTACAATTAATGGAGAGGAGGTGGGGTCTGTGGAGAGCAGGGTTGATGTGTTGCATATGCTTAGATTTAGTGGGGAGCTAAGAAGGGCTAGGCTGAGCAATGCAATGAGTAAAGAATAGGCAGTTAAAATTGGGAAAAGGGTACTAGATTTGAGTAGGAGTGCTGAGGGAATTGTGAGGAGTGTTGGGATTAAAATTTTTAGCATTTTAGTAGGGTTAGGTTTTTTATGTGGTCTGTGCCATGAGTTCGGGAAGTAGCAACTAGAAGTGCGAGGCCTGAGCTGGCTTCGCAGGCCGAGAAGGCCAGAAGTAAAATAGGGAGGATGGTTAGGGTTGGGGTGGAGGTGGTTGAGCTAAATGTGGCTGTTATTATGTATAGGCTTAGTATTATGCTTTCTATACAGATCAAAATTATTATAAGATGTGTTCGGTGGAGTGTTAGGCCAAGCAAGCCTAATAGAAATGAGAGCAAAAGAGAGAGGGACAATAGGGGCATTTGGAGGTCCTGGTCAAGCAGGGTCTATTGAGTCGAAATCAATAATTTTTATTAAACTAACCTACATATTCGGCCCAATCAAGGCCGCCTTGTGTTCATTCATAAATTAATCCTGCAGCAAGTAGAGTAATAATAATGAAAGTCCAGTAGATAGTTGATATGGGGAAGGAATTAATTGCTCATGGGGTGGGGAGAAGTAGGGCAATTTCTAGATCAAAAAGCAAGAATAGGATGGCGACTAAGAAGAATCGTAATGAGAATGGGAGACGTGCTGTTCCTAGCGGGTCAAAGCCGCACTCGTACGGTGAGAGTTTTTGTGCGTCAGGGGTTATTTGTGGAAGTCAAAAGCTGATAAAGATTAGAAGGGTGGATAATATAGATGTAATTATTAATATTACTATTAAGTTCATTACTTTTTCCTGGATTTGCCAGGATTGGATGAGTGGAAGCCATCTATATTGATTATATTAAAAAAGTACGAGCCTCATCAGTAAATTGATACGTAAAGGAAAAGTCATACGACGTCTACGAAGTGTCAGTATCAGGCGGCTGCCTCAAATCCAAAGTGGTGTTTTGTTGTGAAGTGATAGAGAATTTGTCGTAGAAAACAAGTTAGAAGAAAGGTTGTTCCAATAATTACATGTAGTCCGTGAAATCCTGTGGCTACGAAGAAGGTGGCGCCATATACAGAGTCAGCGATGGTGAATGAGGTTTCGTAGTATTCGTTTGCTTGGAGTGCTGTGAAGTAGATGCCTAGAAGAATGGTTAGTGCGAGTGCTTGAATGCTGTCTGTTCGTTTTCCTTCTATGATGGCATGATGAGCCCATGTTACTGTTACGCCAGAGGCAAGAAGTACAGCAGTATTAAGAAGTGGGACTTCAAAGGCGTTTAGGGGTTGAATGCCTGTTGGGGGTCACTGGCTTCCAAGATCTGGGGTGGGGGCGAGGCTAGAGTGGTAGAAGGCTCAGAAAAATCCGAGAAAGAAAAATACTTCTGATGTAATAAATAGAATCATGCCATAGCGTAGCCCTTTTTGTACGGGGGTTGTATGGTGGCCTTGGTAGGTTCCTTCGCGAATGATGTCTCGTCATCATTGTTGTATGGTTAGTAGGAGGATAATTAGGCCAAGGTATATAAGATTTATGTTGTTAAAGTGAAATCAGGCGGCAAGGCCAGAGGTCAATAGGAGGGCTGCGATTGCTCCGGTCAAAGGTCAGGGGCTAGGGTCAACTATGTGGAATGGGTGGGCTTGGTGGGTCATTAGATGTTTTCTTGTAAGTAAAGCGTGAGTAGGAGTACGAAAACATAAGCTTGAATGAGGGCAACAGCTATTTCTAGGCATGTTAATAGGATTAGGAGAAGGGTGGTTAGGAGGGAGGTTACTATTATTGTGTTGCAGATTGCTAAGACAGCAGTAGAGGTTAGTTGTATTAGTAGATGTCCAGCGGTTAGGTTGGCTGTGAGTCGAACGCCAAGTGCGATTGGACGAATTATTAAACTGGCTGTTTCGATGATAATGAGCATTGGAATTAAAGGGGTGGGGGTTCCTTCTGGGAGTAAGTGGCCCATGGAGGCGGTTGGTTGGTTTCGGAGGCCTGTTAGTACAGTTGTTAGTCAGGTTGGGATAGCAAGCGCTATGTTTATGGAGAGCTGTGTAGTTGGAGTGAAGGTATATGGTAGTAGGCCTAGTGTATTTAATGAAATTAATAAGAGTATAATGGAGACAAATGTGCTTGTTCATTTGTGGCCTGGGGGGGTTACTGGAAGTATGAGGTGTTTGGTGATGTTGTTGGTGATTCAGGATTGGAGGGCTAAATAGCGGCTTTTTATTAAGCGGTTAGAGACTAATAGGATAACTAGAGGGAATGTTAAGGCTGGAATAATTAGTGGAATTCACAGAATGTGTGGGATACTAAATTGATCAAAGAAGCTTAGGGTCATGGTCAGTGTCAGAAGTTTGAGTGCGAAATGAGTTGGTACTGTGTTGGTAAAGTAGTAGTTTTGTTTGAGAGTACTTTTGTGAACAATATAATCAGTGTTAGTCATACTAGGATTAAAATATAGAATCATGGGGCAGGGTTAAGTTGTGGCATTCACTAAGGGGGCTGAGGCCCCCTCTTTAGCTTAAAAGGCTAATGCTGTTTAGCTTCTTAGTGATGAGGAAATTATTATACTAGATCATTTTTCAAAGTGGCCCAGCGGTGCTGATTCTACTACAATTGGCATAAAACTGTGGTTTGAGCCGCAAATTTCAGAGCATTGACCATAAAATAGCCCAGGGGAGGAGGCGATTAGGGTAGTTTGATTTAGGCGCCCTGGGACTGCGTCGGTTTTAATGCCAAGAGCTGGCACAGCTCAAGAGTGCAGGACGTCTTCTGCAGAAATTAGAATTCGAACGGGAGATTCTATTGGGACGACTATTCGATGGTCAACTTCTAGTAGGCGGAAGCCTCCGGGGCTCAAGTCTGATGTTGGAATTATGTAGGAGTCAAATAGGAGATTTTCGTAGTCTGTATACTCATAGCTTCAGTATCATTGGTGGCCCATGGCTTTAATGGTGAGATGCGGGTTATTGATTTCGTCTATGAGGTAGAGAATGCGTAGAGAGGGTAGTGCAATTAGGACAAGAATAATTGCTGGGAGGATGGTTCAGACTATTTCAACTTCTTGGGCATCTATGTTGTTTGTATGGGTTAGTTTGGTGGACAATATTAGACTAATAACATAGAGTACTAGGGCACTGATGAGAAAAACAATTATAAGGGCATGGTCATGAAAGTGAAGAAGTTCTTCTATGATAGGAGAGGCTGCGTTTTGAAAACCAAGTTGAGCGGGGTGTGCCATTGAGAACCATGGGGGTGGTTACCCATAACTTAGTGCTGACAGAACTATATAATATTTACTAGGATCTCATAAGGGGAGAAGCAAATAGGAGATGCGGCTGATTTGAAATTAGTAGTAGGGGGTTCGAATCCTTCCTTCCTTGAGCTCCGTACGAAGGTCAGTTCTTGATAGGTGTGGTATGGGGGTGGGCAGCCATGTAGTCACTCTAGATTTGTGTTGGTTAGCTCTAGGGTTTGGATTTCGCGCTTAGCGGCAAAAGCTTCTCAGATAATAAATATCATTATAATAACTGCTGTGAGGGAAATTAGGGACCCAATTGATGAAATAGTATTTCATAGGGTGTAGGCATCTGGGTAATCAGAATAGCGCCGAGGCATGCCGGCTAGGCCCAAGAAGTGTTGTGGAAAGAATGTTAAGTTAACTCCGGCAAATATTACGCCAAATTGAATTTTAGTTCATGTTGGATGAAGAGTATAGCCTGAAAATAGCGGGAATCAGTGAACAAATCCGCCTATAATTGCGAAAACAGCCCCTATTGATAGTACGTAGTGGAAGTGAGCAACAACATAGTAGGTGTCATGAAGAACAATGTCTAAGGAGGAGTTGGCAAGAATAATTCCAGTGAGGCCCCCCACTGTAAATAAGAAAATGAAGCCAAGGGCTCATAATATGGCAGCGTCTCATTTAATAGTTCCTCCGTGCAAGGTGGCTAGTCAGCTAAACACTTTTACTCCGGTTGGAATTGCAATGATTATTGTGGCAGAAGTAAAGTAAGCCCGAGTGTCTACGTCTATGCCAACTGTGAATATGTGGTGAGCTCAGACAATAAAGCCTAAGAATCCGATGGAGACTATGGCTCAAACTATGCCCATATAGCCAAAGGGCTCTTTTTTGCCTGCATAGTATGTAACGATGTGAGAGATTATGCCAAAGCCAGGGAGGATAAGAATATAAACTTCAGGGTGACCAAAGAATCAGAATAGGTGCTGGTAAAGGATAGGGTCTCCGCCCCCAGACGGGTCAAAGAAGCTGGTGTTTAGATTTCGGTCCGTCAGTAGTATAGTAATACCAGCAGCAAGAACTGGCAGTGAGAGAAGAAGGAGCACAGCGGTGATTAAGACAGACCACACGAAGAGAGGGGTTTGGTATTGATTTATGCTTGGTGGCTTTATATTAATGCATGTAGTAATAAAGTTGATTGCCCCGAGGATCGAGGAGACTCCAGCAAGATGCAGAGAAAAAATGGTTAAGTCCACTGATGCTCCTGCGTGTGCTAGGTTTCCTGCGAGGGGAGGGTAGACGGTTCACCCTGTTCCAGCGCCGGCTTCGACAGCTGATGAGGATAGAAGTAAGAGGAGGGAGGGAGGGAGGAGTCAAAAGCTTATGTTATTTATTCGTGGAAATGCTATGTCTGGGGCTCCAATTATCAGTGGGATTAACCAGTTTCCGAACCCTCCAATCATTACAGGTATTACCAAGAAGAAAATTATGATAAAGGCATGTGCTGTTACTACGACGTTATAAACTTGATCGTCTCCGAGGAGGGTGCCAGGTTGGCTTAGTTCTGTTCGGATAATCAGGCTTAAGGCTGTGCCAACCATTCCGGCCCAGGCACCGAATAGAAGATATAGGGTGCCGATGTCTTTGTGGTTGGTTGAAAAGAGTCAACGAATTATGGTCACAGGTAGAGTGGCTGAAATGAAAGTGTGGGGCTGTAAACCCCAACATGGAGCGAGTCTCCCTCTGCCAATGAATGGCGGCAGTCCTGTGGTGAATTCACGTCAAATTGCAAGTTTGAAGACGCACATCTCGGTGCCGGGGCTTCCCCCGTTTTTTTTATAACGGGGGAAGAAGAATGGAGGCCCGCTGGGTAGAGGTGTTTAGCTGTTAACTAAAATTTTGCAGGATCGAGGCCTGCCCATTCAGATAGGCCTTAGCTTAATTAAAGTGTTTGAGTTGCATTCATGTGATGTACATTAGAGTTGTACAGGTCTTATCAAGAGCTAGGGTTATGTGGTCCCTGTTTCGGGCTTTGAAGGCCCGTGGTTTAAGATGTAACCTAAGTTCTTAAGTGGGGAAGAGTGGTGCAAGGGGTAAGAGCAGAAGTGAAATTGAAGTAACTGGTAGAAAGTATAGGGGGGTGTTTGATTTAAATCGTCATTTGGTTGAGGCATTAGTTGTGTTAGGAGATATGGTTAGGGATGTAATGTACGTTAGGCGGATGTAAAATATCAAGCTGAGGAGGGATAAGAGGGCAAGAATAATTGCTAGTGGTGTTAAGTAGTTGGTTGTTAGTTCTTTTAAAATTAATCACTTTGGTAAGAATCCGATGAGTGGGGGGAGTCCGCCTAAAGATATTAGGGTAAATATGGTGGTGGTAGTAATTGTTGGGGATGTTGGTCATATTTGTCCAAGGTCTTTGGTTGTTTTTAGTGTGCATATAATAAGGGTCAGGAAGATGGAGGCAGTTATTAGGATATATGTGGTAAGGGTTAAAAGGAAAAGTTTTTGTGATAGGGAAAGGACTACTAGCATTCAGCCTAGGTGGGCGATGGATGAAAATGCTATAATTTTTCGTATTTGAGTTTGATTAAGTCCCGATCAGCCCCCAAGAAGGACGGAGACAATGGCCAGGGAAGATATAATTGTGAAGGGGAGTTGGTCGGCTGTTAAATAGAGTAGGGTTATTGGGGGAAGTTTCTGTCAAGTTGTAATAATTAAAGCTGATAGTGTGGTGGTGCCTTGTATTACTTCTGGGAGTCAGAAGTGCATGGGGGCCAGTCCTAGTTTTATAGATAGGGCCAGTAGAAGGGAGGCAGTTGCAGGATAGGTTGATAGTTGTGTAATATCTCATGTTCCTGTCGATCAGGCATTGAGTGTGCTGGAGAGCATAATGATTAGAGAGGCAGTTGCCTGAATAATAAAGTATTTTGTAGCCGCTTCTGTAGCGCGAGGGTGGTGCTGTTTGGCTAAGATTGGAAGGATTGCTAAGGTGTTAAGTTCTAGGCCCATTCATGCTAGTAGTCAGTGGTTGCTGGTGGCAGTAATAATTAATCCCAGGGCTAGGTTAGATAATATAATTGATGAAATAATGGGGTTCATTAGTAAAGGAGGGGTTTAGACCAACATTTTTGGGGTATGGGCCCAAGAGCTTAATTAGCTGACTTTACTAGGAGGTAGTATAGTGGGAGTACAGGAGATTTTGGGGCTCCAGGTGTCAGTTCAAATCTGACTTTTCTAGAGGAAGTGAGGGGGGTTATTCCCTATATTTTACTCTATCAAAGTAATCCTTAATAATTCGGGCACGCTTCCTTTATGGTTTATGTGATGGGTGGAAGGCCTGCTAGTATAGTTGGGAGTGAAATATATCACAGGTACAGAGCGAGTGTGATTGGGAGGAATTGTTTTCATAGTAGGTGTATTAGTTGGTCGTAGCGGAATCGTGGGTAGGAGGCTCGGATCCATAAAAATATTGTGGTTAATAATGTTGTTTTTGTGAAGAGATTAATTGAAAATAGTTCTACTTGTTGGGTAATTGAAGGGCTGAGAAATAGGATGCAGGATAAGGTGTTTATTAATATGATGTTGGCATATTCTGCGAGGAAGAATAGTGCAAAAGGCCCAGCTGCGTATTCTACGTTGAAGCCAGAAACGAGCTCAGATTCCCCCTCTGTTAGGTCAAATGGTGCTCGATTTGTTTCTGCTAGGGTGGAAACAAACCATATTATGCTGAGGGGTCAAGTTGGGAAGATTAATCAGGTATGTTCTTGTGTGATAATAAGGGTGTGGAGTGAGAATGTACCTGTTAATATGATGATTGATAGGAGGATTAGGCCTAGTGTAACTTCGTATGAGATTGTTTGTGCGATTGCGCGTAAGGCTCCCATGAGGGCATATTTAGAATTTGATGCTCAACCTGATCATAGGATTGTGTATACTATTATGCTAGAGAGTGCGAGGATAAAGAGTAGGCCAAAGTTTATATCAGCTATTGAGAATGGTATTGGGATAGGTGTTCATAGAATGAGGGCTAGAAGAAGGGCTAAAGTTGGGGTTAGAATAAATAGTGTAGGAGATGCAACGGTTGGTCGAACTGGCTCTTTAATAAATAGTTTGATGCCATCAGCAATGGGTTGAAGTATGCCATAAGGTCCTACGAGGTTTGGGCCTTTTCGTATTTGTATATAGCCTAAGATTTTTCGTTCTAATAGGGTTAAGAAGGCTACGGCAACAAGAATGGGGGCAATGTATATTAGTGGGGAAATAATGTAAGAAAAGAGGTTGTGCATTATTAAGAAGGAACTTTGCTTTCCTGTATAAAGATTTTAGGTCTTTTGCATTACTTGGCTCTGCCACCTTAATAACCCATTTAGGGGTCGTGGGTTGGTGGTCTACTGCTTTAGTATGAGCAGCAGTTGGTCATAAGGCGTGCTTTTGGCATTGGCCTTGTTGTTCCGGTCCTTTCGTACTGGGAGCTTCCCAGCACAGATAGAAACCGACCTGGATTTCTCCGGTCTGAACTCAGATCACGTAGGACTATTAATCGTTGAACAAACGAACCATTAATAGCGGTTGCACTATTGGGGTGTCCTGATCCAACATCGAGGTCGTAAGCCCTCTCGTCGATAGGGACTCTAGGAGAGGATGGCGCTGTTATCCCTGGGGTAACTTGGTTCATTGATCAGGTAGTTTGAAAACAAACTACTGGGTCTTGGTATATTGATGTGTCCATCTGGGTTTATTGGTTTTGTGTCGGAGGGTTTTTTATGCTCCGAAGTCGCCCCAACTGAAAACCAAGGGGCCAATATTTGTGGGCTTGGTTTGATAGCTCCACAGGGTCTTCTCGTCTTGTGGAGAAATCTTAGCTTTTGAACTAAGAGATCAGTTTCATCGGCAGGCTGCAAGAGACAGTTGGGTCTTCATTTAGCCATTCATTCTAGTCCCTATTTAGGGGACAAGTGATTATGCTACCTTTGCACGGTTAGGATACCGCGGCCGTTTAAGTGAAGTCACTGGGCAGGCGGGACCTTTAATACTTGTTAGGCTAAAGGCTATGTTTTTGGTAAACAGTTGAGACGCTTGTTTGCCGAGTTCCTTTTGCAGCTTTTCTCCTTCTTTTAGGCACACCTGTGTTGGGGTAACAGGGGGGAGGGCACGTGGCTTGGTGTTGGGTGCGGATTTACTGGTTAATTGTCAGTAGATATTCTAATCTGACTTAAGGGTGTGCGGTAGAGACTTTTTCATATTACTAGTTCAGGCATTGATATTTTTATAGGGGTATAAAATAACTCAAGTTTAATCAGGAGGATACAATTATTATTGAAATTATGTGGGAGGAGCTATAACGCAGTTTGATGGTGGCTGCTTTGAGGCCAACTTATAATTTGTAAGTATTTTCTCTCGGCTCGGGCTGTGTTCCGGATCAATGGGGCTGTACCCCCATTGACTGTCCTTAGATTCAGGGGCTAAAGTTTGTGGACTCATATTAGTCTAAGGTTGAACTTAAATTCTTTTGTTGAGTAGCCAGCTATCACCAGGCTCGATAGGCTTTTTACCACTATTTCCAGGTCTTCCCACCCTTTTGCTACAGGGACGGGTGTGCTCGGTTGAGGTGCTGCCTAGAAATAGCTCGCTTGGTTTCGGGTAATTAAACTAGAGATCACTTTGTTTAAGCGGGGGTTGCTTGACCATGATGCAGGAGGTACAAGGGTTAATCTCTGCTTTTTTTTACTTTGTTGTTTCATTGTTATTTCATGTTTCCCTTGCGGTACTTGTTAGGCTTACTGTGGGGTTCAATCTCCTTTACTAGTCACTCAAATGATTTGGTTTAGGTTTGGGGTGGGTTTGTAGTTATGTTTAGCTCAAGTTAGGTTCAAAAAGGCCGGACTATTCGGCGTCTTCCAATTGTAAGTTGGATGCTTTGTTTAAGCTAGTTTTTGTAGTCCAAGCGCACCTTCCGGTACGCTTACCATGTTACGACTTACCTCCTCTGAGTTTATTTTGTGATATTATTTATGGGTTTAAATGAAGTATGAGGAGGGTGACGGGCGGTGTGTGCGCGTCCCAGAGCGGTGTTAAAACGAACTCTCTTGTTCATTTTACTGCTAAATTCACCTTCGTGCAATGTTTCATGTTGCATTTCGTTTGTTTTGAAACAAAAAATGTAGCCAATCTCTGCCTCAACATTTGCTACACCTTGACCTGACGTACTAGCGAGTTATTGCTATTGTGTCTACTAAAAGGCCCTCATGGGGTAGACTGTCGACGGCGGTATATAGGCTGAATGTGCAAGTGGAGGTTGGGTGGAACGGGGGGTGTCGATTATAGGACAGGCTCCTCTAGGCCGAAATGGGACACCGCCAAGTCCTTTGAGTTTTAAGTTTTTCACTAGTAATTCTCTGGCGGATAGTGTGGTGGGATGGCTATCAATGTTAAGGGCTTAGCATAGTAGGGTATCTAATCCTAGTTTGTTTCTAAGCTTTCGTGTGATCAATGTCTTAAAAATTAAAAATATTTGTGTTGTTATTCTTCTTAATGTAAGCATTTTACAGCTCGTTTCAAGAGTTTTAATATTTTTAATATAAGGAGTATCTAGTCACAATTTACGCCGTTTACTCGTTGATTTGGGCTTTTCGTATAACCGCGGTGGCTGGCACGAAATTAACCGGCCCTTGTCTTCATAGCTGGGTCAAATTTTCATTTATTGCCCAATGTTAATTACTGCTGTAGCCCGTGGGGGTGTGGGGTGGACAAGACGTCATGGGCTTGAAGTTGTGCCTGATGTCTGCTCCGGTTTACCTGTCTGGGGGTTATGGGCATTCTCACTGGTGTGCGGAGGCTTGCATGTATAATCTTAAAGAAAAACAACGGTAAGCCCAGGACCAAGGCTGTTGTTTTTGGAGGATTTTTCATTCCACATCTCGGCAACTTCAGTGCCGCGCTTTTAAAAATAAGCTACATTAAC